GCTTTTAAAGGAAAACAGCCCTCCATCGGCCTTAGGAGCCGATATCTCTTGGTGCAAGTCCAAGTAAAAGCTACCGTCCTGATAGCTTAACTAAAGCACTGGTCTTGTAAACCAGAGATTGCAACCTAACCCCTGCTCAAGACTTCAGGGCAAAAGGACTTCAACCTCCACTACCGGCCCCCAAAGCCAGCATTCTATTTAAATTATGCCCTGCACCCTTATAGCTTAACCATAAAGCATGGCACTGAAAATGCCAAAATGAGCCCTGAAAAGCTCTGAGAGTATAAAGGTTTAATCCTAGCCTTGCCATCAACTGTTTCTCGACTTACACATGCAAGTCTCAGCACACCCGTGAGAACGCCCTTTAACCTTCACCAGACCAAGGAGCCGGCATCAGACGCAATCCCGTCCATAACGCCTAGTTTCACCACGCCCCCAAGGGTCATCAGCAGTGATAAATCTTGAGCATTAGCGATAGCCTGACTCAGTCAGAGAAAAGAGAGCCGGCTAACCCGGTGCCAGCCGCCGCGGCTACACCGTGGGACTCAAGTTGATCGCTATCGGCGTTAAGCGTGATTAAAGTCCACTTAGATTAGGGTTAAATTAATACTTAGTAGTTTAAAGCTTGTCATTAAGAGAACCACAAACGAAAGTTACCCTAACCAATACACTTGAATACACGACAGCCGGGGAACAAACTAGGATCAGATACCCTATTATGCCCAGCCGTAAACAATTAACTTACATCTATAAACGCCAGGGAATTACGAGCTACGCTTAAAACCCAAAGGATTTGACGGTGTCCCACCCACCTAGAGGAGCCTGTTCTATAATCGATAATACCCGCTATACCCAACCACCTCTTGCTATTCAGTCTGTATACCTCCGTCGAAAGCTTACCATGTGAACGCCTACAGTGAGTACAATTACCCCCAACGTCAACACGTCAGGTCAAGGTGCAGCTTAAGGGGTGGAAAGAAATGGGCTACAATTTCTAATCTAGAACAAACGAAAGACTATGTGAAATCATGGTACTGAAGGCGGATTTAGCAGTAAAAAGAAAATAGAGCGTTCTTTTTAACCTGGCTCTGGGACGCGTACACACCGCCCGTCACCCTCTTCAATAGTATCATCACCAGTTCATAACCAGTTTTTACATCTTAGAAGAGGCAAGTCGTAACATGGTAAGTGTACTGGAAAGTGCACTTGGAATATAACAAAATGTAGCTTAACAAAGCCCCCCGCTTACACCGAGAAGTTATCTGTTCAACCCAGATCATTTTGAGCCTCAAATCTAGCCCGTATAATCCGCATGAAGCCCCTAAACTACTGCAAAAAATAAATCATTTTAACATTTTAGTATAGGTGATAGAAAAATTACTAAGCGCCTCAGATATAGTACCGTAAGGGAAATATGAAATAGAAATGAAACAACACTACAGCCACAAACAGCAGAGATACTACCTCGTACCTTTTGCATCATGGTCTAGCCAGTCCACCCAAGCAAAATGAAAATTTTAGTCTGACCCCCCGAAACTAAGCGAGCTACTTCAAAACAGCTTTAAGAGCCAACCCTTCTCTGTTGCAAAAGAGTGGGAAGATTTTCAAGTAGAGGTGACAAGCCTACCGAGCTTAGAGATAGCTGGTTGTTCAAGAAAAGAGTTTTAGCTCTGCCTTAAGCTTTTATATTATGTCAAACAAACCCCCAAGCTTAAGAGTTATTCAAATTAGGCACAGCTTATTTGAAACAGGATACAACCTCCGCCACTGGGTAAAACGGGCAATAAAAATAAAGTGGGCCCAAAAGCAGCCACCTTTAAGAAAGCGTCAAAGCTTAACTATTATAACCCCTAATTCCTAAAACATCCACTAACCCCTAATCCCTACTGAACCCCTTTATATTAATATAAAAACGATTATGCTAGAACTAGTAACAAGAACTTGCCATTCTCCACAATGTAAGTATAGACCAAAACGGACACTCCATTGGTAATCAACGTAAATGCAAAACCATAACAACACAAAACCAGAAAACCTTACGGCCACCACACGTTACCCTAACACTAGAACATTATAGGAAAGATTAAAAGAAAGAGAAGGAACTCGGCAAATTTTAGCCCCGCCTGTTTACCAAAAACATCGCCTCCTGACTAAGCATAAGAGGTCCAGCCTGCCCAGTGACAACATTCAACGGCCGCGGTATTCTGACCGTGCGAAGGTAGCATAATCACTTGTTCTCTAAATAAGGACTAGTATCAACGGCATCACGAGGGCTATACTGTCTCCTTTCTCCAATCAGTGAAACTGATCCCCCCGTGAAGAAGCGGGGATTCAATTATAAGACGAGAAGACCCCATGGAGCTTTAAACCCAACATACACCCACCCCGCTAATACATCAACTAAGCCTCGAGGGCCTGTACGTCGGTTTTAGGCTGGGGGGACCACGGAGCAAAATCAAACCTCCACAACAAATGGGCTAAAACCCTTATCCGCGATTTACAAATCCAAGAATCATCATAATGATGTTTAATGACCCGATAATTCGATCAATGAACCAAGTTACCCTGGGGATAACAGCGCAATCCACTCCAAGAGCCCATATCGACAAGTGGGTTTACGACCTCGATGTTGGATCAGGGTATCCCAGTGGTGCAGCCGCTACTAAAGGTTCGTTTGTTCAACGATTAAAACCCTACGTGATCTGAGTTCAGACCGGAGTAATCCAGGTCGGTTTCTATCTATAAAGAACCCCCTCCAGTACGAAAGGACAAAGGGGGAATGGCCAATGCACAAACAAGCCAGACCCACACATCAATGAAACAATCTTAATTGATTATGACCTCATACCCGCCCCTAAACTAGGGGACTTGTTAATGTGGCAGAATATGGTTATGCAAAAGGTCTAAACCCTTTGAACCGGGGTTCAAATCCCCTCGTTAACTTATGAAGCTCCTACTTGTACACCTCCTGCCGTTACTTTATATTATCCCAGTCCTCCTGGCAGTAGCATTTCTGACACTAGTTGAACGAAAAATCCTAGGGTATATGCAAACCCGCAAAGGCCCTAACATTGTAGGACCCTTCGGGCTTCTTCAACCAATTGCCGACGGCCTAAAATTATTCACAAAAGAGCCCATTCGCCCATCAACCTCTTCACAAACTTTATTTATCCTGGCCCCATCCCTAGCCCTAGCCCTAGCCATAATTATGTGAATTCCCCTCCCACTCCCCGTCCCTTACTCAGACCTAAACCTTGGTGTTCTATTCATACTTGCCATCTCTAGTCTAACCGTTTATACAATTCTGGGGTCAGGCTGAGCTTCAAATTCTAAATATGCCCTCATCGGTGCCCTACGAGCTGTCGCTCAAACCATTTCGTATGAAGTAACCCTAGCCCTTATTATTTTATGTGCTATCTTTTTAACCGGGGGATTTTCCCTCTCAGCCTTCAGCCTTTCTCAACAACACATTTATTTTGTCCTGCCCCTCTGGCCCTTAGCCTTAATATGATTTGTCTCAACGCTAGCTGAGACTAACCGAGCCCCATTTGACCTGACAGAAGGCGAATCTGAACTAGTCTCAGGCTTCAATGTCGAATATGCAGGAGGCCCTTTTGCCCTATTTTTCCTGGCAGAATATGCCAATATCTTAATAATAAATACCCTCTCAACCATTATTTTCCTTAACTCCTACACACCTCTGCTAACCCTTTCCACAATACTACTTATAACCAAAGCATCTATCTTATCTATATGTTTCCTATGAGTCCGAGCCTCATATCCCCGATTCCGCTACGACCAGCTTATGCATCTATTATGAAAAAGCTTCCTCCCCCTAACCTTAGCTCTAGTAATTTTTCATATTTCAATTCCGACATTCCTCCTTCTTACCCCACCCCTCCTATGGAAACGTGCCCGAAAGCAAAGGACCTCCTTGATAGGGAGAATCATAGGGGTTCAAGCCCCCTCGCTTCCTTTAATTAGATAGGAATTGAACCTACACAAAAGAGATCAAAACCCTTTGCACTTCCTTTATGCTACTAACTAGTAAAGTAAGCTAAGCAAGCTTTTGGGCCCATACCCCAACAATGTCGGTTAAACCCCCTCCTTTACTAATTGCCCCACCTGCCATAATAATATTCTGCACTAGCCTTGGTATAGGAACCGTTCTTGCCACATCCAGTTACCATTGGCTTATTGCCTGAATCGGACTAGAAATTAATACCTTATCAATTCTCCCCCTAATGACAAAAAAACCACACCCACGAGCCATTGAAGCAGCCACAAAATACTTTTTAACCCAAGCCGCGGCTTCCGCCTTGATGTTATTTTCATGCCTCACCAACGCATTACAAGTCGGAGAGTGAAACATCGACACCCCCGCTAATGCAGCAAATACCCCCCTCTCCATTGCCCTAATAATAAAATTAGGGCTAGCCCCGTTACACTTTTGATTACCAGAAGTTCTTCAAGGAATCTCCCTATCAACAGGACTAATTTTATCGACCTGACAAAAAATCCCCCCAATAACCCTCCTATTTCAAATTTCTTATGACATTAACCTAAACCTAGTAGTTATCCTAAGTATCGCTTCAATCTTAATTGGGGGCTGAGGCGGGATCGGCCAAACTCAACTTCGAAAAATCATAGCTTTTTCCTCAATCGGACACCTAGGGTGGATTATTTTAGTCTTAAAATTTAGCCCTCAACTCTCCCTATTTAGCTTCACCCTGTATATTATTATAACAACCGCCATATTTCTTTCCCTTATTACCCTGTCCTCCACAAAAATATCACAAGTAGCAACCTCATGAACTAAAAACCCCGCTATAACTGCAACAACTATACTTATCCTCCTCTCCCTAGCAGGACTCCCTCCCCTTACAGGCTTCCTCCCAAAGATATTAATTACCCTTGAACTAATTAAACAAAATATAATTATCTTCGCCACACTAGCAATATTGGCCTCTCTACTAGCCTTATTCTTCTACCTACGTCTAACTTATATCATCACCCTCACCCTCCCGCCAAACACACACAGTTCATTAACCACCTGACGAACCGCCACAAAACCTTATTTAATATCCTCTATTATTAATACCCTAGCCCTAATTCTTCTCCCCCTAGCCCCAACTATCTATTTTATATAGAAACTTAGGCTAGCAGACCGAAGACCTTCAAAGTCCTAAGCGGAGGTTAAACCCCTTCAGTTTCTGCAGGACCTATAGGATATCAACCTACATCTCATGAATGCAACTCAAGCTCTTTAAGTTAAGATAAAGCCCTCTAGAATGACGGGCCTCGATCCCGTAACAACTTAGTTAACAGCTAAATACTCAATCCAGCGAGCTTCATTCTACTTCTCCCGTCTGGTTAAAACGGGAGAAGCCCCGGCAGGTATTACCTGCGTCTTAGGGTTTGCAACCCTACGTGTTTACACCCCAGGGCCTAGTAAGAAGAGGGCTCAAACCTCTGTCCTCGGAGCTACAATCCGCCGCCTGCTCGGCCACCTTACTCGTGATAATCCACCGCTGACTTTTTTCTACCAACCACAAAGATATCGGGACACTATACCTGATCTTTGGTGCCTGGGCCGGGATAATCGGAACAGCCCTAAGCCTCTTGATTCGAGCAGAGCTTAGCCAACCCGGAACCCTGCTTGGCGACGACCAGATTTATAATGTAATCGTAACCGCCCATGCATTCGTAATAATTTTCTTTATAGTTATACCTATCCTGATTGGAGGCTTTGGCAACTGATTGGTCCCACTAATAATTGGAGCCCCAGACATAGCCTTCCCACGAATGAACAACATAAGCTTCTGATTGCTCCCCCCCTCCTTCTTACTCTTACTAACCTCCTCTGTGGTAGAAGCCGGTGCCGGCACCGGCTGAACTGTTTACCCCCCACTAGCTGGGAACCTAGCCCATGCTGGCCCATCCGTGGACCTGGCCATCTTTTCTCTTCACCTGGCTGGGATCTCATCAATCCTGGGAGCCATTAATTTTATTACGACAATTATTAATATAAAAGCACCGGCCACCGCCCAACACCAAACCCCTCTCTTTGTATGATCAGTTCTAATTACTGCCATTCTTCTACTACTATCCCTCCCTGTTTTAGCCGCCGGAATCACAATACTCCTAACTGACCGAAATCTTAATACAACCTTTTTCGACCCAGCGGGTGGCGGAGACCCTATTCTGTACCAACACCTATTTTGATTCTTTGGCCACCCAGAAGTTTATATTCTTATCCTCCCCGGCTTCGGCATCATCTCCCATGTAGTCGCCTACTACTCTAACAAAAAAGAGCCTTTCGGATATATAGGCATAGTATGAGCAATGCTCTCAATCGGCCTTTTAGGTTTTATCGTCTGAGCCCACCACATGTTCACTACTGACCTAAATGTCGATACACGAGCCTACTTTACATCAGCTACAATAATTATCGCCATCCCAACCGGGGTTAAAGTTTTTAGCTGATTAGCCACAATGCACGGCGGCATTATTAAATGGGAGGCCCCTATATTATGAGCTCTCGGATTTATCTTCTTATTTACAGTTGGAGGGCTCACAGGAATTATCCTAGCTAACTCTTCAATTGATATCGTCCTCCACGACACATACTATGTAGTTGCCCACTTCCACTATGTTTTATCAATAGGGGCAGTCTTTGCCATTATGGCCGGGCTTGTTCATTGATTCCCATTATTTACAGGCTTTACTCTACATAAATTATGGACTAAAGTCCACTTTGTTCTAATATTTACAGGAGTTAATTTAACCTTTTTCCCTCAACACTTCCTCGGCCTAGCTGGAATGCCCCGCCGTTATTCAGATTACCCCGACGCATATGCCCTATGAAACACCATTTCATCAATCGGATCTATGGTTTCACTTGTAGCAGTAACATTAATGGTATTTATTATTTGAGAGGCTTTCACTGCTAAACGCCTCTTTACAGGACTAGAAATAGCCTCAACTAACGTTGAATGACTTCTAGGCTTCCCACCGCACTATCACACGTTCGAAGAACCAGCTTTTTCCATTAAACTAACACGAGAAAGGAGGGAATTGAACCCCCGTACTTTGATTTCAAGTCAAATGCATGGCCCCTCTGCCACTTTCTTCGAGAGGTTAGTTAAATTATAACACTGCCTTGTCAAGACAAAATTACTAGTGAAAATCTTGTACCCCTCTATGGCACAACCCTTACAACTTGGCTTCCAAGACGCAGCATCACCTATTATAGAAGAACTCCTACACTTTCATGATCATGCTCTAATGGCAGTATTTATAATCAGTGCCCTTGTATTCTATATTATTACGACTTTAATAACAACAAAGCTCTCTAACATCAACACAATTGATGCACAAGAAATTGAAATAGTCTGGACAGTCATACCCGCTATTATTCTTATTGCTATTGCTCTCCCCTCACTCCGTATTCTATATCTAATAGATGAAATCAGCTCCCCTGACATAACCATGAAAACAATCGGGCATCAATGGTACTGGAGCTATGAATACTCTGACTTCCCTGACTTAGGCTTCGACTCCTACATAACCCCGACTAAAAACTTGGAGCCGGGACATTTCCGTCTTCTAGAAGTAGATAACCGCATAATTGCACCTATCGGAACAGCCATGCGAATACTTATCACCGCCGAAGATGTTCTTCACTCCTGAGCCATCCCATCTATAGGTGTAAAATCAGACGCTATCCCAGGTCGCCTTAGCCAAGCCTGTTTTATAGTTGCCCGCCCAGGAGTTTACTACGGCCAATGCTCTGAGATCTGCGGAGCAAACCACAGCTTCATACCCATTGTAATTGAGGCCCTACCCGTCCAAAAATTTTTGACATGAACCACTTTAGCCAAAAGCTCCTCATTAAGAAGCTGTAGTGTAGCAACAGCCTTTTAAGCTGTAGGCAGGTGACTCAACCCACCCTTAATGATATGCCCCAACTCAACCCCGCCCCATGACTTTGCTACTTTCTCATGACATGGTTTATTCTTATATCTTTAGCCCCACAGAAAATCCTAGCCCACATCAACCTTAACAAGTTTAATATTAAAAAAACAAAAACATTCCCACTACAAACCTGAACCTGAACATGATAATAAACTTATTTGACCAATTTGCCCCTGCAACCCTACTAAACATCTCACTTATCCCACTAGCCATGTTGCTCCCATGACTTCTTTTTCCTACGCCCACGCTTCAATGAAAACATAACCGGCTGCAAACCTTCCAAAACTGATTTCTTACAACATTTACAAAACAACTCCTTCTACCCCTAAATACATCAGCACACAAGTGAGCCTTTCTATTCACCTCCCTATTAATCTTCCTCTTGACTATAAACTTACTCGGCTTATTGCCTTACACCTTTACCCCGACTACACAGCTATCAATCAACCTAGGACTAGCTATCCCACTATGACTTGCAACCGTCCTTGTAGGCTTCCGCAATCAGTTTACTCATTCACTCGCACACTTTCTTCCAGAAGGGACACCCACCCCCCTCATCCCAGCGCTAATTGTGATCGAAACCATCAGCCTTTTTATCCGCCCCCTAGCTTTAGGGGTACGACTCACAGCTAATTTAACCGCTGGCCACCTTCTAATTCATCTTGTATCCTCAGCAGTGCCCGCTATCTTCTTTTTATCCCCTGCCACTTCCCTAGTTACCTTTATAGTTCTCACACTCCTTATAATCCTAGAGCTTATGGTTGCTATAATTCAAGCTTATGTCTTTGTTTTATTACTAAGCCTCTATCTTCAAGAAAATACTTATGGCCCACCAAACCCACGCCTTCCATATAGTCGACCCAAGCCCTTGACCCCTAATAGGAGCCACTGCCGCTTTCTTAACAGCATCCGGCCTCGCCGCATGATTCCATTATGATACCATTATTATCCTAATACTTGGATTAACCCTTATATTAATAACCATATATCAATGATGACGAGATGTGGTACGCGAAGGAACCTTCCAGGGCCACCACACTGCACCAGTACAAAAAGGCCTTCGTTATGGCATAATTCTATTTATTACCTCTGAAGTATTTTTCTTTCTCGGCTTTTTCTGGGCATTCTATAACGCCAGCCTTGCCCCAACCCCAGAAATTGGAGAGTCATGACCCCCAATAGGAATTGCCCCGTTTAATCCCCTAGAAATTCCCCTTCTCAACACAGCGGTCTTACTAGCATCCGGAGTATCAGTTACATGAGCCCACCATAGTATCATACAAGCTGACCGAAAAGGCGCCATTCAGGCCCTATTTGCCACAGTCACCCTGGGCCTCTACTTCACATTACTTCAAGCCGCCGAATACTGTGAAGCCCCATTTACAATTGCTGACGGAATCTACGGCACTACTTTTTTTGTAGCCACAGGATTTCACGGCCTTCACGTAATCATTGGCTCCCTATTTCTTGTCATATGCCTCTTACGTCAGATGTCTTTTCACTTTACCTCACAACACCACTTTGGTTTTGAAGCCGCCGCATGATACTGACACTTCGTAGATATTGTCTGGCTGTTCCTTTATGTTTCTATTTACTGATGAGGCTCCTATTTCCTTAGTATAGCAATACAGGTGACTTCCAATCATCTACCCTTGGTGAAAACCCAAGAGGAAATAATGGCCATATTCTTTTCTATCACCCTACTTATGTCAATTATTCTAGTCATCATCTGCTTCTGACTCCCTGCAACTAACCCAGACACAGAAAAGCTCTCCCCATATGAATGTGGCTTTGACCCTCACGGCTCCGCCCGACTCCCATATTCGATACGATTCTTTCTTGTCGCCATCCTTTTTCTACTATTTGACCTAGAAATCGCGCTGCTACTTCCCACCCCTTGAACCCTACAACTCCTTAACCCAGCCTCAACCTTTACCTGAGCCTCTATTATTATTATCCTTTTAACCCTAGGCCTCGCCTATGAGTGACTCCAAGGGGGCCTTGAATGAGCCGAATGAGGTGTTAGTCCAAAAAAGACAGCTGATTTCGACTCAACTAATTATGGTTCAAACCCATAACACCTCTATGTCCCTGATACTAACTCTCATATTCTCAACTGTACTAGCAGGCCTGTCCTTCCACCGAATACACCTACTCTCAGCCCTGCTATGTCTAGAGGGTATGATATTGGTTATTTTTATTGGACTTAGCCTTTGACCTAACCAGCTGTCCTCAGCCCCTTTTATGGCCCCCCTTATTATATTAACAATATCAGCCTGCGAAGCAGGACTGGGCCTCTCCCTAATAGTCGCCACAGCCCGTTCGCATGGCAACGACAACCTCAAAACCCTAAATCTCCTACAATGCTAATAGTCCTTTTCGCCTGAGTTTTAATATTTACCACAGCCATCCTGGCACCCCCTAAACACTTATGAACCTTAATTACAGCCCAAGGATTTATCATCACATTCTTTTCCGTTTCATGAATATTTCTCCAAGACTATAACTTCCCTAACCCACTTTTCTTCATAGACAAAATCTCTGGCCCCCTGGCAATTCTAACCTGTTGATTATTCCCGTTAACAATGTTAGCCAGCCAAAGCAAAATACGCCTTGAACCTATCGGCCGCCAACGAACCTATATTGTTAATAGCATTTTTCTACAGTTCACAACTCTCCTAGCCTTCACAGCCTCAGATTTAATACTCTTTTTCATTTTCTTTGAAGCCTCTCTATTACCAACTATTATTATTATTACCCGCTGAGGCACCCAAGAACGACGATTAGAAGCTGGTATATACCTGACATTCTACACAATACTGGGGGCAGTCCCCTTAATAGTCTGATTCATAAAATTCTATTATATACATGGCTCTTTATCCCCATCCTTTACTCATACAATGCATATTACCCAAGCCGCAGTGAATTGCCCAGGCCTATTTTGAACAACATGTAACGCAGCATTCTTAGTGAAATTACCTATATATTATTTCCATCTATGATTACCAAAAGCGCACGTAGAAGCCCCAATTGCAGGATCTATGGTCCTAGCCGGCACTCTGCTTAAATTAGGGGGATACGGAATCCTCCGAACCTCCCCCTTGCTTCAAGAAACTAACCTAAACCAAACACTCTTTGTTATGCTTATTGCTATCCTAGGCATCCTGGCCACCGCGCTTCTTTGTCTGCGGCAGACAGACTTAAAGTCATTAATTGCCATATCCTCAGTAAGTCATATAAACCTTGTAATCGCCGCCGCCTTAATATCTTCCCCCTGAAGCTTCTCAGGGGCAATAGCAATAATAATTGCTCACGGCCTTACTTCATCAGCCCTCTTCTGCCTTGCCAACACCTCTTATGAGCGAACTAACAGCCGAACAATAGTATTACTGCGCGGAATATTAATTATCCTCCCCCTTACAGGAGCATGATGACTAATCGTTGCCCTATTCAACCTAGCTATTCCCCCCACAATCAACTTTACAGCGGAAATATTAATTATAGTTTCGCTCTACGACTGATCACCTGTCGCTTTTTTAGTTGTCGCCGCCAACCTTATCCTTACAACCGCCTACACCCTTTATGTTCTCTGGGCAACCCAACGAGGCCCCGTCCCAAAACATATTAAAACACTCTTCCCATGCCTAACTCGAGAACACCTTCTACTCATACTGCATATCTTACCTGGCTTTCTTCTTATTCTTAAACCAGAAATCCTTTTCTGCATATAGCCCAACCGAATGTATACAACTCCAAGAGCCTGCCCGGAATAGTGAGAACTGCTAACTACTCACCACATGGTTCAACTCCATGCTCGCTCGCACTTATTCTCCCCTGACCCAAAGCGTAAGTTGTGCCCTCATTTTATACAATTGCCTTCGTAACAACAGTTTCTTCAATTATGTTAATTATTTTTCCTCTAATTAATTTCAAGCCTAAAGTATTTTACTTAACCACCAAAAATGCAGTAAAAATAGCATTTTTTATATCAATCCCCCCTCTAATTCTCTTCATATCCCAAGAACAAATAAATTCCTCTGCTAACATAAAATGATTTGACCTAGGGCTCATTAACCTATCCTTTTCAACACAATTCGACGTATACTCTATTATTTTCCTCCCAATCGCCTTTCTAGTTACATGGAGCATTCTAGAGTTTTCAATCTGGTATATACAAATTGACCCTAATATTGAACAATTCTTTAAGTATCTCTTAATTTTTCTATTAGCCATAATTACCCTTGTTTGCGCCGGAAATCTACTTGTTCTTTTTGCAGGCTGAGAAGGGGTTGGTATTATATCCTTTCTACTAATCGGCTGATATCATGCTCGAAGCGACGCTGCTACTGCAGCATTACAAGCCGTCCTCTATAATCGCCTAGGAGACATTGGCTTCTTACTAACCTTCTGCTGATTAATAAAAAACGCCCAGTCAATTGAATTCTCACACATCCTCTCATCCCAATCGTCCACCATACTACTAATTGGCTTCATCACAGCAGCGGCAAGCAAATCCGCCCAATTCGGCTTTCACCCATGACTTGCCTCAGCAATAGAAGGCCCAACACCAGTATCTGCACTACTACACTCCAGCACAATAGTCGTAGCTGGCATTTTTCTCCTTATCCGAGTACACCCACTCCTCTCGCATAACTCAACAGCCCTAACAATTTGCCTGTGCCTAGGAGCCTTATCCACATTCTTTGCTGCCTCCTACGCCCTAACCCAAAATGATATTAAAAAAATTATTGCCTACTCCACCTCTAGCCAACTAGGCTTAATGATAGTGGCAATCGGCCTCAACTTGCCTTACCTAGCCTTTTTCCATATTTCAACACACGCATTTTTTAAAGCCATACTATTTCTATGTTCAGGCCTCATTATCCACTCTATTAACGATGAACAAGACATTCGAAAGATGGGCGGACTACAACATGCCCTCCCTATAACAACAACATGCCTCTCCATCGGAAGCCTAGCCCTTATAGGAACCCCCTTCCTCGCCGGCTTCTATTCTAAAGACGCCATTATTGAAGCGGCAAGTACATCACACATCAACTCAATGGCCCTTCTCATGACCCTGGTCGCAACCGCCTTCACAGCGGTTTACAGCGTACGATTAATTTACTTCACCTCAATAATGCACGCCCGAATAAGCCCTGTACTTCTATGTGATGAAAACAACAGCCAAGTATTGAATCCCTTAACACGCCTTGCCACCGGAACCATCGCAGCAGGCCTCCTAATTAGCAACATTATATTGTCTGACCACCCTATTACACACTCTATACCCACTTATATAAAATTAACTGCCCTTATCATCACAATTGCCGCTTTCACTGTTGCCTACGACCTAGCCAAAATCTTTTGAACTAATCCAGCAGTAAGCCATGGAACCAAAAAATATGACCCCATATTCTTTAGTCAAATTATTCACCGCCTGCTTCCAAACGCAGCCCTCAATCTAGCCTGACATCTTATTACCCATCTCCTAGAGTCCATCTTAATAAAAAAATTTGGCCCAACCCACATCGAGACCTCTCAACTACTGCCAATTAAAACTGCCCAACTCACCCAAACCGCTCAAATCAAGGCCTACCTCTCTGTCCTATTCATCACCATTGTATGTGTAGCCCTGACATTATAATATCACTCTCACCCCAACTGCCCCATCTTAGTTGTCAGCTAGCTCCGCTGCCTCTTACAGCACGTAAAGCCCCCCCCTGCTTATATCCCCGGACCACCTCTAAAATTACGAATAAAGTTAATAGTAACGCTCACCCACCAAAAAATAAAATTCACCCCCCACTACATAATGTATCCCCAACACCTAATCATTCTTTATGCGTAACCCCGAACCCCCCTCCCATGACCAAAATCTTTACTTCACCACATTCCGCCAATACTGCTCATAGAACTATTAAAAGAATATTATATGTAGCAAGGTATCATATTACCACACGACTCCCCCAGGCTTCAGGATAGGGCTCCGCCACTAACGCAGCACAATAGGCAAACACAACCATCATTCCGCCAAGATAAATAAGAAATAATACTAAAGACAAGAACCCGACTCCATCTTTAATTAACACTAAACACCCAGCCCCAGCACCCCCTACCAAGCCCAAAGCAGCATAATAAGGCGACGGATTAGACGCCACTGCCAAAAGTCCTATTAATAAACATAATTCTATTATCATCTATTTCTACCAGGATTTTAACCTAGACCTGCAACTTGAAAAGCTACCGCTGTGATTCAACTATAAAAACTTATGGCCCCAACAATACGAAAATCCCACCCTATTATTAAAATCATCAATAACTCATTTATTGATCTACCAACTCCAGTAAACATCTCTTATTGATGAAACTTTGGCTCCCTACTAGGAGTCTGCCTAATTGCTCAAATCGTCACCGGCCTGCTTTTAGCTATACACTATACAGCCGATACTTCCCTTGCGTTCTCCTCCATTGCCCATATCTGCCGAGATGTAAATAGTGGCTGACTCCTTCGCAACCTCCATGCCAACGGAGCATCCTTATTCTTCATCTGTATCTACTTCCACATCGGACGGGGCCTCTACTACGGCTCCTATTTATTTATAGAAACCTGAAACGTGGGGGTAATACTTCTCCTATTAGTAATAGCAACAGCTTTCGTTGGCTACGTTCTCCCATGGGGTCAAATATCATTCTGAGGCGCCACAGTTATTACAAACCTCCTCTCGGCCATCCCATACATTGGAACTGACCTTGTTCAATGAATCTGAGGGGGCTTCTCAGTAGACAACGCCACCCTCACCCGATTCTTCACATTCCACTTCCTCCTTCCCTTCATCATTGCCGCTATGAGCATTATTCACCTCCTGTTCCTCCACCAAACCGGATCCTCCAACCCAACTGGCTTAAACTCTGACCTGGACAAAATCACATTCCACCCGTATTTTTCGTACAAGGATCTACTCGGCTTTATTATCCTGCTAAGCGTCCTCGCAATCCTGTCCACATTTGCCCCGAACCTTCTTGGGGACCCAGACAACTTTACGCCAGCTAACCCCCTGGTCACCCCCCCCCACATCAAGCCAGAATGATATTTCCTATTTGCCTATGCCATCCTCCGCTCCATCCCCAATAAACTCGGAGGAGTGCTTGCCCTCCTGCTCTCAATTATAGTCCTGTTCCTAATACCCCTGACCCACACCTCAAAGTTACGACCACTTATATTCCGCCCAATTGCAAAAATCTTCTTTTGGACGCTAATCGCCACCACAGCTATCCTTACCTGAATCGGTGGACAGCCAGTAGAAGACCCCTTTATCACCATCGGCCAAATCGCCTCCGCCCTTTACTTCCTCATCTTCATCCTCCTAATCCCAATGCTAGGCATCTGAGAAAACAAGCTCCTTAAAATCTTGTAACTACAACGCAATAACTGCCACCACTCACACGCATGTAATCCACCATGCTATGTATAATCACCATTAATATATATTTGATCTTAAGACGTACATACCCATCTTTAAGAACATATTTAGCAAAATCAACATAATGTAACTCACCATGCTATGTATAATCACCATTAATATATATAGTTACATTTACACATATATGTAACTCACCATGCTATGTATAATCACCATTAATATATGTAACTCACCATGCTATGTATAATCACCATTAATATATGTAACTCACCATGCTATGTATAATCACCATTAATATATGTAACTCACCATGCTATGTATAATCACCATTAATATATGTAACTCACCATGCTATGTATAATCACCATTAATATATGTAACTCACCATGCTATGTATAATCACCATTAATATATGTAACTTACCATGCTATGTATAATCACCATTAATATATATAGTTACATATATCTATGTATAATCACCATTAATATATATAGTTACATATATCTATGTATAATCACCATTAATATATATAGTTACATATATCTATGTATAATCACCATTAATATATATAGTTACATATATCTATGTATAATCACCATTAATATATATTCACCAAGCTTATCATAACCCATGAAAAAGCTTAACATTACAAATTAATAATCTGGCATAACTAAGAATATCCCCTAACAATGAATTGTTACGGTTCATATTATGACTACTTGATTAGACCTTCCCTTGCTCGAGCTCATTCTTATCACAACCTAAGTGAGTCCAACTGGATCTTCCAAATTCCTCGATTCCAGATAATCTGGCGTAATGATTCAACTTAATAATGTTTTATATTACCCCTTAAGAGTGACATAACTCCTTTACCAATTAACTTAATGCCCCTAGTCATATTATCAAGATAGACCTCAACTTGCATAAGATCATGCTTACTATTTCAACATTCTTCCTTAATCAACTACCATGGACAACTTAATAAAAACATCACTTGCTTAATCACAAAGAATATTAAATACAACATGAATATGACAACCCAACGGGTACGCACCGGGAATTGCGGCTCCTCTTCCCAATTGGACTGGGGACATGACCCCTACTCACAATGTGCTATCGTACCCCTGTCAGCCACTACGTCGATCGGTACCAGATCGACGATATACCTCCAAGGGTCCACAGTTGAAGTATAACACGCCGTCGCTGTTACAGAAGGCATTTGACGGAGTTAAATCTATGGACACATATCGTAACCGGGCCCAGAATGTGTCTTAAAAGGTATCCCTCCTATGTAGCAAGGACCTGCATACAAGCTCAGACCACTTAATGACAGTTCAACTACTGGTATTTTTTAATTTTTTTGGGTTCCGGTTTTCATCAGCATCTGAGAGTGGGCCCACTGCATCACACAAATTTGGACATAGAAATGCAGGTTTAATTCATTACCATGGCCCCCAATCACGGGCATTAGTACAGGGGTGGACATATTATGCAGCTGCATTGACTCCCCATCCTCTCTTGTATGGTGCATTTAAATGAATGCTCGAATGACATAATGTAACCTCACCATTACTGCTCTTTCCCCCCGGGGTTTCCCGCAAGTTTTTTCGCCTTACCCCCCCCTTCCCCCCCCAAGTAGGGGATTTCAATAACCTTTAACTAGGCTACGAAATATTAGTGTTAGAAATTTACCCCCCCCCCCGGGTAGAACTTGATATAAATTACCTTAAACCCCCCCCGAGATTAAGGATTATAAAAACTTCAGCCACAGGGCCTCTGTCCCCACACAAATACAGCACACAAACCCACACTTGATTATAGACACCCACACACAAACCTTTAGCCTGCCAGCACAACCAAGCCCCGCACCTATAACCACCTATAAATACACCGCCCACAAGATGCTGACGCTAATAAGCTAAACACACAACATGAATAAGTAATTTTAGTGTCACCGTAAATACACATCCCCGAATAATAAAGCTACATAGCATGTGAACACGCTACAATATACATGAGAGTGTTTATATAAACATGTCGTACAGCCTAAATATATTTAAACATTAATGACTCTTAGAGGCCCATAAGCACACACTTTATTTATAAAAATACTATTATTATATGCATAAAAGTACCCTTATTAAGTGTATTTTATGTGTAAACCCACTACTATAGCCCTATTTTTATTTATAAAATATTATTATATGCATAAAAGTACCCTTATTAAGTGTATCTTTATGTATGAAACCCCCTGCTATAGCCCTATTTTTATTTATAAAAATACTATTATTATATGCATAAAAGTACCCTTATAAGTATATTTTATGTGTAAACCCACTACTATGCCCCATATACATGAAATGCTACTTCAACCGCAGTCATCACATAACTCATTCTGCTATATCTGCTATATCCCTTAATAACTAATAAGTAGACACCCACACAGCCCTATGCTACACCTAAAGAACACCAAGCTATTCTTCAAATATGCTTTGCCCTCTAACCAAAAAATGCACGCCACAAAAACACTCTCGACCCCGTGCGACAAATTTACACATCACATAAGCATAATTAAATAATAATACTAGATTGTGATTCTGGAATTGAAAGTTAAAATCTTTCTACTTATCTACGGCCCCGCCCCATATACCACAAATACCCGCATAAAATGAGATGCGCCGGGAAGCCAAAGCAAAATTAGGCC